GTAGTTGTTCAGTAAACTTTTTTACTTTTCGCATGCAGTACCCGAGTCTTGCCCATTTAAGGAATATGGAGACTCTGACAAGACCTCTCGGTCGCCTTGACCAACAATCACAGATTAGCTCGAAAGTACCCCTTTCTTTCTATTATGATAGGGGTGGATGGTAGGGCTAGAGCAGGCATAATCGCTTGAACGGCTAGAAGTGGGCCGACTATCTTCCATAAACAAAATATTATATATATATATATGGATATTCGGCGTTTAATGAGATAGTATAGTTCTAGATTCAAGCTAGCAAAAAACAAGACTGAGGTCGATAGGGGCATTACTGGTAATTTAATTGCTAAGGTGCTTTCTGAAGTATTAACCATCGGCTAGCGTTCATCTCCAGCTCTGTTTCCAGCCTTTCATTTCATATACCATTCCCGTATGCCATACCTCTTCTTTTAGGTTGATTGATGGGCTTTTGCCTTTTTCTAGAATAGGATTCTTCCTCCTTCTAAAGATTGTAAGAATCTCATTATACTACTCTTTATATATCTCCCCTGACCTTGGGTTTGAGTTTGAGTCTCAGTATTCCCCTTGATGGATTCTTTCTTAGGATAGCCGCTTCGTTTTCATTCCTTAGGCAATCTGGTAAGAAAGCAGTCTCTGTCCTTACTACAAGTGAATCTGCCCCTTTGGCATGAGCAAGCTTAGTCAAGTAGGGCGTTAGCGGCAAGTTTGACTTTTTTTTTGAAAGCCAGTAGAAGTACTTCATACCTCACTTCTTAGGAGAGCAGGTAAGAGATTGAAAGCACCCCTTTATCGAAGAAGGCGCTACCATAGTCATTTTTTCCCAACAAAGAGTTAGCCTAGGAAAGCAAACAAACAAACTGAACAAAAACGGATTGCAAGACAAAGCAAAGAATGAAAATGGATTTATTTGCTCTAATAAGAAGTAAAACAAAGAGGAAGGTTTGAAAGTACTATCAATCTTCAAGGAGTATTTGCCAATCAATTGAATCTTTGGTCTGGCCTGTGCCTTAAAATAATGAATGGAAGATTACTACTCTATACTAGAACGGAGGATCTCTTTGAATTCTTTCTTTCTAACCAAGCACAGGAAATGCCAGAGATCAGAGCCCGGACCACACCAGTACGAAGGATCCTTAGACACTAAGCGCTTTGAGCGATGAATGGGAATTGGGATCGGTTTTTCACATGGGTTTTTTATGATACAATATATGGATCCTGGATTTTCCCAGCGGTTGCTCTGTCCGATCCATAGTTGGTTTTCGGAGATACTAAAGAGGATACCACAAGATGGTACCTTCAACCAAACTGCACCGTTGCGTTGGTTGGTCGGAAGCCAGGAATGCTTCTCGTACGACTTGACCACTGCCACTGATAGGTGTCCGCTTCTAGTCTTATTTGAAGTGTTCCAGTGCCTCTTCGACCGGTCCTTCGCTTCCAGTATGGTTAACTCCGCACTCGCTACAAATGTATTCCTTGTACCGTTTGTTAAACGCAAATGGTCCCAGGTCTGCTTTGTTGCAGGACAGCCATTAGGTTATTATTCTTCTTGGCCACTGTTCACGTTCACTCACCATTTAATGGTGTGGTGGAGTGAGTGAGGATCTAAGTCCAATCTCAATCCGTTGCCTAAGTAACTACTATCACCCCAATGGTTTTATGGCCATTCGGAACAAATATTCGGAAAGGATTACTAGGTTTAGTACCCTTTGCCGGATAGGTGGTCTTGGTTATCGGGCTCTTGGTCGGATTGATTACAAGCGGTCCCTCACGACGGAGAGGCGACTTGCAATGTGGTTCCGGACCCTTCTACCCTTAACAATATGGTTAGGTAGGGGCAGACCTCTAAATCCATACCTCAGGTCCTATCTGATTCAGTTCCTATTACAGGAATGGAAACCGAAGGATCTGAAGGTGGTTCCTAATGAATATTTTGAACAACCTGGTCGCAAAGACTTCCTTGAGTGGTCTTTACTCCGGTGTTGGATGGAGAGCTGGTTAAAATTGCTTCGTTGGTATTGCATTACTGCAATGTACCTATGGGTTTCTATCGAGGATCTCCTCGAGGGGGCACCTGTCGTAACCACTCACCGGAACTGTAACCGAAAAGATGAAAATCTTATTAGGTTTGGTCTCATGTGGAAGTGCTACGACATGGTTCAATCCTTAGGTCTAGATTCTAGACCGGGGGTGTTGCCTCTCTTGGAGGATCCAAAATAGGAGGTGTAATACATATTCTCTTTAGCTCACTATTAGGGTTTGGATAACCTCAGTGGTGAGGGGGCTTCGGCCTTTACAAGACCGTTCGATATAAGAGATCACCAGTAAAGACAGATCCTTAGCAGTGATTGCCTGTGTGATGCCAAACCTATGTATAATATTCCAGGATCTTGATTATCCTCTTCTGATTCACATTCTTTAGAGGAATGCCTTATACCCACTTAGTGAAGTAGTAAATAGCCACAAGTCAAAAATCTGTTGTTTTCTTGATGGCGGAAAAATCTTGCCTCAAGAGTCCACCTTACAAATGGCCGCGGTTAACTATGGGATGCCCTTAAATGGCTGGGATCCTTTGAATGAATCCAAGCTTTAGCATAAAAGGTTAAAAGACTTAGCTATGCCTGGCCAATGGTAGCCATGCCTTCTGATCAAGCACCTCATCTTGACTCCGGACTGCCGAGCTCCATTTAGATAGCCGAAGACGATATCCACAAAAGAGCATTTCGATGCCCGGGGGCATTCGGAAGCTATGAGTGGATAGTAATTCGGGCTTAAGAACGCGAGAGCCACTTACCAAAGGGCCATGAACGCTATCTTCCATGACTTAATTCTTGTCAATTCAATGGAGGTATCTATTGTAGTCATCAAATCCAAGTGGAAAGAAGATCAATTTGCTGATCTGCGAAGAGCCTGAGAGAGGATGAGGAGCTTTTTAGCAGTGAAATCCCATCCCCTCTTTTGGCTGGTAATTAACTTTGATTCCTGGTTCACCAAATAGAGGTAGATAAGAAGAAAGCCAAGGCAATTATAATTCTCCAGGCTAAACGAAAGCTCCAGAGGCACCCAGAAGGAATTCTAAAGATTGCTTGGTCAGATCCATTTTCTAAGGAGATTCATTTCAAACTGTGCCGGCCGCACCCAACTACCTAGCGTACCGGGACTTCCATGAAATGAAAAGTACATTCAATTCTGCCATCTACTAGTTCTGGGCCAGTCATAAGCCCTTTCTGTGAAAATTGGATTCCACCTAGTGTGACAGTAGGAGAAAGCTTCCAGGCATCCACAGGGCTATCCTTTTCTGCTGGAGTTAAAAAGCACTCACTTTCAGTAGATTCTGAAAGGCTTTCTTTTCTTCCTCCTTCTTGAGGCACTAGTTAGTTTCCATAGGAAAAAACCTAGATCATTGGAATTATTCTTGAGTGCGTTACAGCGAGTGGGCAAGTGAGTTGCTTCTCTTCTTATTGTTGTTTAAAGGAGACGTTGAGTTGGTTCTACCCCTATAAGGTAAGGTGGTAAGAGTTTCCAGTTAAGTTTCCTTACATTGGAGTCTCTTTGTCAGATAGGAGTCTGTAGAAGCCTTTGGTTAAAAGACCATCCAATTGCATAAAAAAAGGTCAGACTACCCAGTTAGAGTTAGATTCCCAAGGCCATCTCTTTCTATTCCAGGAGTCAGACCAGCCAAAGTCCTACGCTCTGCCGATCTTTTTGAAGTCCCAGTTAAGAAAATCCCTTCTCCTTAGCTTTGTCTGCCCTTTGGTCATTCTTTTTTTTTGCAATCCTTCCAGTGAGCAAGAAGCATTTAGGAATAGCAGATGCGCGGTCAAAAGCATCTTTCTAGCCGATATAGAATAGAAAAGAGAAATCTTATGAATACGAGTTGCCTATCTTTTAAGTTATTAATTCAAAGTCTGTTCAAGAAAGTGAAAGTGTGATTTTGATTTAGAGATGAGAAAGCCTCTTCCATCAAGTGATTTTAGGCAATCAGTAGAAACTCTTTCAACTATTGAAAATGGTAAAGCTGTCAGTCTAAGAGGAGGAGAGCTATCTTTTTATTTATCAAAAAAAAGAGGGAGAAACCTCTCACTCTAAAGAAGAACAACGTTCATTACAAGCTCGATATGAGGCATTTACGATCGTTTGAGAGTTATCGCATGACGATGAGGGGTTCCCATTCCAGTTTGCCCAGTCGGGTCTCTGACGAAGTCGTTGCCTCACGCGGTTCAACGCTTTATCTTTATATAGTCTTGTTTGTCTGGTATGTCAGTAGTTGCTAGCATTGAGTAAGGTCGTGAAGTCCGTTGGTTGGCGTGAAGCTCTACCTAAGGTTCTTTTCAATTGACTAGTTATTAATCGTATCATTAAGTCGACTAACTCGTACTTTTAAGGGTTGTAGTCAGCAACTAAACAACCCCGCACGTGCGCACCTGGGGCGATGGTTTATCGATCCGATCTATCACTTGAAGAAAGATAGCGACTTCGATTATATATGCAATAAGGAGAGGAGAGCTTGATTCATTTAGTTGAGGGAAGAATCTAAGTTTAGTGCCAAGTCACTAAGTTGTTGAAACTTCGGTAAGGATAGTCGAAGATATCCATTAGCCACTCGTTCTACCAAAAGGCCTCATCTTGCCTATGAGCTTCTGGGCTATGTCTAGCTTACCCTCTTTTAGTAGAGATCCACCTTTTTTTATACTGGAATGTTGATCTGTTATCCAAGCCTCGGATCCGTAGAATGGTTATCAACTACTGGCATTGTGGGTGGGATAAGATTTCTTTGACATAGAAGGATGTCCCTCGGAAGGTTTAGCTACGTCCTGTAAGAACTTGCTACAAGCGGGAAACTTACTACCTCTCTGTCTCCTCTTCTTATATAGTTGATGGACTTTGTTTCATCATATAAGAGAGAAGTAGGTGGGCAAGTGAGCTGATCTCGCCTTTGTTGATCCGCTGGAAGAGAGTTATCACGACCCTGCTACATCGCGATCGTTTATTCCCAAGCGATAGAGAATACAAAGCACACAAGGCGCATGATGAACAAGAATAACTTCCCGTCCCAAGGGCTTGACCTTCCTAGGAGCTTAAGGAGAAGAATTAGTCAATCTTTCGACCAATTTTCCTATCAGATCAGAATCAGAGGAAGGTTCCACCGAATTCCTTTCTGTGAAAGTACACTACGTATGGTGGCTACCTTTATGCTCGAAATTTGACTCATTCGACATCTAATTCCATAGGGCCCATTCTTTAGCTCATTCTTGTCTTTCTTTGACTTTGAGGAAGATCCTACGAATCGTCTTCTATCGACATCGTCTGCTTACTCTTATCGTACGTTCTTCTTACCAAAAATCATTTCCAAATCGTCTTTTGTCCGCTCTCCCTTTCCTGGTGAAGGAGATAGAATTTTACAAGCTGATGCTGCTAAGAAAGAAAGTCTCGTTGAAAGCAGGAACGAAGACTGTGACGACTATTTTCACTAGTTTCAAAGGCTTGATTGACCCTTGGGATTGAATCTGGTTAGGGCGCCCTCGTACGTAGGGTAGGTATTTCAAACCTTAGGCCTCTCCTCATCTAGTTCTTTCGTTACGCCGAGAAGAAAAAGAAAGAGGTTTGGAAGAAGAGATGGTCAATCTTCTCTTATGTACGAGACTGCTAAAAAAGAGGCTCTTTAAAGCCAGAACGAGTCCTCTCTTGCGGGAGGGATAGGCGGGAAAGGGGGAGGAGGTCTTCAGTCCCTCCGTTTTTGAATTGGGTCACGAACGGTATTCGATTAAAAAAAAAAGAAAGAAAATAAAGAAATGAAAGAAAGGGGGAAGGAGGGGTATCATAATGAGATCCTAATCTCAAGACACAAAGGGGATATGGCGAAATTGGTAGACGCTACGGACTTAATTGGATTGGATTGAGCCTTGGTATGGAAACCTACTAAGTGATAACTTTCAAATTCAGAGAAACCCTGGAATGAACAGTGGGCAATCCTGAGCCAAATCCTATTATTTTACGAAAATAAACAAACAAAGGTTCAGCAAGGGAGAATAAAAAAAAGGATAGGTGCAGAGACTCAATGGAAGCTATTCTAACAAATGAGGGTGACTTCTTTTGCCTTGGTAAAGGATTCCTTATATCGAAACTCCAGAAAGGATGAAAGATAAACCTATTTATATAGGTATACTAATGAAAACTATTTCAAAAAAGACGATCCGAATCCGTATTTTTTTTATTTCTATGCAACATCAATTTATATGAAAAAAAAAAGAATTGTTGTGAATCGATTCCAAGTTGAAGCACAAATCGAATAGAATATTCATTAATCAAATCATTCACTCCACAGTCTGATAAATCTTTTGAAAAACTGATTAATCGGACGAGAATAAAGATAGAGTCCCGTTCTACATGTCAATATCAATACCGACAACAATGAAATTTATAGTAATAGGAAAATCCGTCGACTTTAAAAATCGTGAGGGTTCAAGTCCCTCTATCCCCAACCCCAAAAAGCCCTTTTGCTATCTATTTATTTTATCCGACCTTTTCTTTTTGTTATGTTAGTGGTTCAAAGTTCCTTATGTTTCTCATTCATCCTATTCCTTTCCGTTTTAGAAGCGTATCCGAGCAGAACTTTGTTCTCTTATCACAAATCCTGTGATATATTGTGATTGATATAGGTACAAATCAACAAGTATCCTTGAGCAAGGAATAGCTATTTGAATGATTTATAATCCATATCATTACTCATACTGAAATTTACAAAGTCTTCTTTTTGAAGATCCAAGAAATTCCCGTTCGAGACTTTTATTTTAATACCTTTTCGTTTTTTTGTTTTCATTTTTAATTGACATAGACCCAAGTCATCTATTATTATGGATAATGCGTCGGTAATGGGCGGGATAGCTCGGTTGGTAGAGCAGNTCACCAGTTCAAATCTGGTTCCTGGCATCTGATTAATTTGTATGAGTATCTACTCTCTCTACAAATTAATTGATATGGATGAACATAATGCATACTTATCTGGCTAGGTATCTGAAAGTAAACTCTCTCTTTATTTTATTTTTTTTTTCTATTTTTGGATGAGCAAAGAGTATATTCTAATGTAGTAAAGAAAAAATTGGATTATCTTTCCTCTTCTTTTTTATTTGATTTGTTCGCGCTGCGTCTCCTCACATTCAAAAAAAATGTTAATACTTCATACATATTTAATTAAACTAGTTGGTTGAAAGGCCCATCTGGTCTAGAGGAGTTCAAGGGTAGAAATAACCAAGACTCATTTCAGCTACAGTACAAATTGAATTTGATCCCCTTATCATTTATTTCTTTGTATTCTCTTTCTCTTTCATATTCCAATTTCATTTCTTCATTCCCTTCTATGTGACTCTCTAGAGTTCATCTAAGCGATGTGCGCGATACAAAGTTCACGGTACAGAACCCTTGTCGTTCATCCTATTGTCTCGGATCGTCCGAAATAAAAAAAGTATCTTCAACAAGAATATCAATGAT